TATAGGGTAACTTCCATCTTGAGAGTCATTTATGGGTTCCATACGATATCCGCGATCTCTCTTGATTTGTAATCCAATACACAAATCAATTGGTTCCGTCAGGTTAGCTATATGTTGTGTCGTGTCAACTATTTCTACGGAGGGTGGTAAGATGATATCTTGAGCGGTTACGTATCTAGGACCCCTTACGCAAATCGACGCGTCTCTAACTCCATAGAGATTACTTCTCAATACAATTTCTTTCAAATTTTGTAAGATTTCATGTACTGATTCCTCAATACCTACTATCGTAGAATATTCATGTGGCACCTTCTTAGATTTTGCACGTGTGATACATGTTCCTTCTATTTCTCCAAGTAAGGCCCTTCGCATGGCAATACCGATGGTATCAGCTTGACCTTTCATAAGTGGTGACAGAATGAAACGACCATAATAAAGACGCTTACTGTCTACTCTTGATTCAACACACTTCCACTGTAGTGTTCGAGTGGATCCTGCTACTTCCTCTCGAACCATACTATACTAGTATTATTATTTGATCATTTATTTCTCTTGAAATCGGTTTAATTCTTATTTCTACACACGTCTTTTTTTAGGAGGTCGACATCCATTATGTGGCATAGGCGTTACATCACGTACGAAGCTTAATAATATACCACTTCTACGAATGGCTCGTAATGCTGCATCTCTTCCGAGACCAGGACCCTTTATCATAACTTCTGCTCGTTGCATACCCTGATCAACCACTGTACGAATAGCATTTACCGCTGTGGCTTGAGCAGCATAAGGTGTTCCTCTTCTTGTGCCTTTGAATCCAGAAGTACCGGCGGAGGCCCAAGAAACTACCCGACCTCGTACATCTGTAACAGTTATAATGGTATTGTTGAAACTCGCTTGAACATGAATAACGCCTTTTGGTATTCTACGTCCATTCTTACGTGAACCAATACGCCCATTCCTACGTGAACCAATTCTTGGTATAGCTTTTGTCATATTTTATCATCTCATATTTATGAGTCAGAAATATACAAAAAGAAAAGATACGGAGATATCCATTTCATGTTAAAACGGATCCTTTACCTTATTTTTACATATATATATATATTTTTTTTTGAAAGTTCTTTTTTAGAAGAATTACCCTTGTCTCTGTTTATGTTTCGGATTGGAACAAATCACTATAATTCGTCCACGCCTGCGAATCAGTCGACATTTTTCACAAATTTTACGAACGGAAGCCCTTATTTTCATATTTTTTATTCCTTACCTTAATTCTGAATCCACTTCTTGGAAGAGAATAAGTCTCTTGAATTTTTTTTTTTAACTTCGAATTGTATACCCATGGTTAAAAAAATAACCTAATCATTCGAATCTTTGTTGCGAAGTCGATAAATTATACGTCCCCTGGTTGAATCATAACGACTTACTTCAATTTTTACTCTATCTCCCGGTAGTATCCGTATAAAACTGCGGCGGATCCTCCCTGAAACATATCCTAGAATTAGATCTTCATTATCTAAACGGACCCGGAACATACCGTTGGGAAGTGATTCAGTAATTAAACCCTCATGAATCAATTTTTGTTCTTTCATTCCAGGTAACCTCCTTGAAGTATCAACTAATGGAGGAATAGTTATATAACTCACTTTTCCTCTCTATTTTACAAATAGGAAGTTAGAGATCAAATTCGGATACCAGAGGTGGAAGATTACCATATATAACACAAAATTTCTCCTCCAATTCTTTCTAGTCGAGCTTCTCGATCTGTTATTATACCTCGAGAAGTAGAAAGAATTACAATTCCCATTCCACCTAAAATCTTAGGAATTCGTTGATAGTTGGAATAAATTCGTAAGCCGGGCCGGCTGATACGCTTTAAAATGGTTCTAGTTTTATATATTCCTTTTCTGGTTTTTCTATGTCGCAGAGTTGAAACCAAGAAATATTTGTTACTCTCCTGATGTTTCCGAACGTTTTCAATAAAACCTTCTCGTAGAAGTATTTTAATAATGTTTTCGGTGATATTTGTAGATGCTATTCGAACCCTTCCTTTTTTATCCGTGTCAGCATTTCTTATAGAAGTTATTAGATCGGCAATAGTGTCCCTACCCATGACGAACTAGAATTATAGGTTCCTCCTAATTTTGATATAATCAACATGTTTCCTTTTTTTTATTTTTTTTTTTATAAAGTATATACGTGAGACACAATCTACTAATTTGATCTATTTGATCTATTTCAGATACCCTATACTATATCATAGTCTCATCTACTACTATTTATAATACTTCGGGAGCTAATGAAACTATTTTAGTAAAATTTAACTGTCTCAATTCTCGAGCGATCGCACCAAAAACTCGAGTTCCTTTTGGATTTCCTTCTTGATCAATGACAACTGCAGCATTGTCGTCATATCGTATTATCATACCGTTTTCACGTTTGAGTTCTTTACACGTACGTACAATTACAGCTCTAATTACTTCTGATCTTTCTAGAGGCATATTGGGAACTGCTTCTTTGATTACAGCAACAATAACATCACCAATATGAGCATATCGGTGATTACCAGCTCCTATGATTCGAATACACATCAATTTTCGAGCTCCGCTGTTATCCGCTACATTCAAAAGGGTCTGAGGTTGAATCATATCATTTTTATTTCAATCTGTTATTTCAATGCAAAAGTATGAAAGAAAAAAAAGAAATATTGTCCGTCCAGAAATAAATAAACCTGCGGTTGTTTTTTCATCCCCAATACCCCTTTTTTTTTTAGTTCTACATCTCTATCCTGAAATAAGAAATTGAGTTCGTATAGGCATTTTGCGCGCAGCTATTGAGATAGCTGCTCTAGCTACAGTTTCTGATACTCCACCCATTTCATAAAGTATTCGACCCCGTTTAACAACGGATACCCAATATTCAGGGGATCCCTTCCCCGAACCCATACGTGTTTCCGCGGGTCTTACTGTAACAGGTTTGTCGGGAAATATACGTACCCATATTTTTCCACCACGACGCGCATATCGTGTCATTGCTCTTCGCCCTGCTTCTATTTGTCTAGCTGTAATCCAAGCAGGTTCAAGTGCCTGAAGAGCGTATCTGCCGAAACAAATATGATTGCCTCGACAAGATATTCCTTTCATTCTTCCTCTATGCTGTTTACGAAATCTGGTTCTTTTGGGGTTATAGTCGATGGTTGTTTCTTAATTCCATCTCTACTGCAGAACCGGACATGAGAGTTTCTTCTCATCCAGCTCCTCGCGAATGAAAGGATTCAAATTCAATAAAATAATATTATAGATACACATTAATAGGTACACATTAATAGATAATACACCAAGTAATGGCTTTTATTGATATTTAATTTCTTACATAAGAAGGAAGATGTAGATACAAGATATACAATACAGCTAGACGTGTGTGTACATTTATGTATCTTTATAGATAATGTAATGTTTCTCTTTTTTATTTTTATAACATGACGAATCCTTTCCTTATTTTTTTTTTTTACCTCTATCGAATTACGACAAAAGATTGTAATCCAATAAATAGAGGTTTCGCGGGCGAATATTTACTCTTTCCTGTTTCATTCGAAGGTTCAATTCATAACCTCTCAGAATAAATCAATTTTTTCTTGGTCCGTTCCGCCATCCCACCCAATGAATTATTAGGATTCGTTTTCAATAGAAGCCTATGCAGTCACAGGTTCTGTCGTTCCCATAGCTTCTCCATTAATGGTTAGGTCCGAACTTTGCAATGGAGCTTCCAACAAAATTCGTTCCCAAGTAAATTTCCTCAGTTTTTATTAACCTGAAGGCTCTTTATTATTTTATTCTATTTTTAATTATTTCATTTTTAAATTCTTATATTTATAATTATCTTATCAGTATTGATTATCAGTATTGATGCTTTATCACACTGCCCTTTATGACGTGATTCATAGACCATACATATTGGAATCATATATCATTGATATTTTTGTTCTTTCTTTCTATCATCCTTCCATTTATCCACATCCCTTTATTTATTTTTTTTTTTTGCTTTACAACCCATAATCAGATCTATTTTTTGTTGAAAGAATTTCAGTTGCTACAACCATATGATAGATCCACTCATTCATATAGTGACTGTTTCTTGGGATCTCGACAATACGAAGCAATAAGTTGGTTATTAGTTTATTTTATATAATTACAAAGTTTATAGCAGGGGTCAGTTTGTTTTTTTTTTTTTGAATCCCAACTTGAAACTATAAAGAAAAAACTAACGAGTCACACACTAAGCATAGCAATTATACCAAATGATCAATCGAATTTATATTTAACCTTATAGAATTAGAATTGTTCATTTTTTTATTTTTAACGAAAAAAGAATGAAAGAGTTTGTCATTTTTTGTTTTATCACTGGACAGAATGGGAAGACAAGGTTGATTATTCCTCGTCTACAAATATCCAAATTTTTATACCTAATACTCCATAAATAGTTCGAATTGTATAGGAACAATGATCAATTTTAGCGCGAATTGTTTGTAGGGGAACTCTACCCTCTCTGATCCATTCAACACGTGCAATTTCTTTTCCGTCGATACGGCCTGCTATTTGCACTTGAATTCCTTTTGTATCTGTTTGTTCAGTTAATTCAATAGCTTTTTTCATTGCTTTTCGAAACGAAACTCTATTTTTTAATTGTAAAGCTATATATTCTGCAAGAATATTAGGTTGTCCATAAGGTTTTTCAACTCTTGTGATAGCAATGTTGAGTCTCCGGTTTACAGAATGAAACTCCTTTTGTACATTCATCTGTAATTCTTCGATTCCTCGTGTTTGCCCCTCTATTAATAAATTTGGGAATCCAATATAGATTATGACTTGGATCAAATCGATTTTTTTTTTAATTGTTATACGTGCAATTCCTTCGAAACCTGAGGATATTTTCCTTTTTTTTTGTACATAGTTCTTGATACAATTCCGTATTTTTGCATCTTCCTGTAGGCCCCCAGAATAATT